GCCCCTCTGGGATGTAAAATATATCTCTTCTCACCATCCCCATAGTGTATGAGACAAATGTATGCATTTCGATTAGGGTCGTATTCTATGGTTACGATTCTACCAGATATGTCTTTTTGATTCCGTCGAAAATCGATTTTACGGTATAGGCGCTTATGACCTCCCCCTCTATGCCTTGCGGTAATGATTCCTCTGGAATTACGACCTTTACCACAACGGTGCCGTCCATGGATCAAATTATTTCGTGGATTGGATTTCACTTGCCTGTCTACGGTTCCCTTGCGTGTGCTCGGGATAGGTGTTTTGTATAAATGTTTCGCCGTATTATTAAGTATTCTCCTTTAGTTTTTTTCTCTATCTAGAAGTGGAATAGAATAACCCGGTTGAAGGGTAATGATCATACGTCTGTAATGCATTGTATGTCCCAGAATAGGTCCCATTCTTCTACCCTTTCCGGGTAGTCGATGGCTATTCACAGCTACTACCTTAACACCAAAGAAGAGTTCGACCCAATGCTTTATTTCTGTCTTAGTGAATCCCGATTCGACATTAAAAGTATATTGATTCTTTCCCAATAAACGAAGACTTTTTTCTGTAAATACTGCGTATTTGATTCCATCCATAAATCGACTTTCCCTCCTATGCTCTGAGTTCCAGTATCGATAAGAATTCGAGTTCTTATTGTTCTTATGTTATGGTATGAATATACCATACCAATTCGTTATGTATGGATGATGGATGAGATTCCATGGATAGAGAGCCAGTTCCAATAGACTTATGGAACGTTCCCGTTCGCGTGCATCCAGCAGGAATTGAACCCGCAAATTTACCAATTATGAGTTGGGCGCTTTAACCATTCAGCCATGGATGCTTAACAGGGATCATCGTACATCGTAAATAACCAATTTTCATATAGAAAGACATATCATAGAAAAATGAAATCGAAAATATTCGGAGATGGCAAATATTCGGAGATGACTATGAAAACACCTCTCTGGATCCTCGAATTGAAAGAGAGATTGAGAGGGATCAAGAATCCTAATTCTCGCTATTTGGAATGGATCCAATTCTATTGAGTCTGACTCATAGTGATCATTTCTCTTTAGCAAAGAATGACCTTGGTTATCAAAGGATTGAACAACCGGGATCCATTTACTTATGATACCTAGTTGACATTGATAACAAGGATCTAATGAATTATGAGTTTAATAGATCCTCTTTAGCAGAAAGACGTATATTCCTTGCTCATTATCAGACAATCACTTATTCCCAAACCTCGTGTGGGGCTAATCGTTTTCATTTACCATCTCATGGAAAACCCTTTTCGTTCCGCTTAGCCCTATCGGGTATTTTAGTGATAGGTTCTATAGGAACTGGACGATCCTATTTGGTCAAATACCTAACGAAAAATTCCTATTTTCCTTTCATTAAGGTACGAGGGCTTCTTATTCCACAAGAACGAAAGCACCTTTTCATTCTTTCATATACTAGGGGTTTTTACTTGGAAAAGACAATGTTCCATACTAAAGGATTCGGGTCCATAACCACGAGTTCCAGTGCACTAGATCTTGTAGCACTTAGCAACGAGGCCCTATCCATTAGTATTCCACATAAGAAATCCATTATAGAAACTAATACAATTAGATTGGCTCTTCATAGACAAACTTGGGGTTTGCGAGCCAAGGTAAGACCGGCTCGGGATCATGGGACCCTTTTCTATCAGATAGGAGGGGCTCTTGTACAAAATAGACTTCTAAGTAATAACCCCATAGAATCTATCTATATAAAGATAAAGAGGCAATCGTGTCAGGAAGCGGGTTTTTCTTTGGCCAAAGGGTACTTCGAACTTGGAACGAGCATGAAGAGATTAACGAGACTTCTTTCTCTTTTGAGTTTTTCTGGCGGACCGGTCGCGCAAGATCTTTGGTCTTCCCCCGGAACCGATGAAAAAAAGTGGGTCGCTTCTTATGGACTCGCTCAGAATGATTCTTCTCTATCTATAGTTCATGGCCTATTAGAAGTAGAAGGTGCTCTGGTGCAATCCTTACCGACAGAAAAAGATTGCAGTCAGGTTGATAATAATCGAGTGCCATTACTTCGTCGGTCCGAACCAAGGAATCCGTTAGAAATGTTTTGAAATGGATATTGTTCTCTCTTTGATCAGGGATTGCTATATGAAAAGAAGTGGAGTTTGAAAAAGGGAACGGAATGGTCAAACCGGAACTGCTAGAGGAACGAATTTTCAATAGCATAACTTGGGCTCCTAGAATATGGCGCCCTTGGGACAATCTATTTGATTGCAGGGTTTTGTTCCGAAGCAAAGATATCCGCGGAGGCCGGTTCGTTCGTCCTATTCTGATATTCAGGACCAAGAGGTACTGGATTCTCTTTCGGATAGGCCCTGAAAGGAGAAGAAAGGCTGAAATGCCAACGGACCTCTGTCTATTCTCTAATTCACCCGATCCGATAGTACCCGTTTTTGGAACGTCCAGTGCCAAAG